ATGGGTTTGAACGAAGCTGATTCATTCATTAGTAAAGCCGAAGTCAATGGAGGCCCCTTTGTGAAAAAATTAAGACCCAGGGCTAGAGGACGTAGTTATCCGATAAAAAGACCCACTTGTCATATAACAATTGTATTAAAAGATAAATCTAAATTTTAGAGATTCATCTAAAATTTAGATTTATCTTTAGAAAAAAAAATGGATGAAAAGATAATATAATAAAAAAATATGGGACAAAAAATAAATCCACTTGGTTTCAGACTTGGTACAACCCAAAATCATCATTCCTTTTGGTTCGCACAACCAAAAAATTTTTCTGTAGGTCTACAAGAAGATGATAAAATACGGAATTGTATCAAGAACTATGTACAAAAAAATAAGAGAATATCCCCAGGTTTCGAAGGAATTGGAATTGCACGAATAGAAATTAAAAAAAGAATCGATTTGATCCAGGTCATAATCCATATTGGGTTTCCAAATTTATTAATAGAGGGCCGAACGCGAGGGATCGAAGAATTACAGATGAATGTACAAAAAGAGTTTCATTCTGTGAACCGAAGACTCAATATTGCTATCACAAGAATTGAAAAACCTTATGGACACCCGAATATTCTTGCAGAATATATGGCTTCACAATTAAGAAATAGAGTTTCGTTTCGAAAGGCAATGAAAAGAGCTATTGAATTAACTGAACAAACAGATACAAAGGGAATTCAAATACAAATTGCAGGGCGTATCGACGGAAAAGAAATTGCACGTGTCGAATGGATCAGAGAAGGTAGGGTTCCTCTACAAACAATTCGTGCTAAAATTGATCATTGTTCCTATACAATTCGAACTATCCATGGAGTATTAGGCCTAAAAATTTGGATATTTGTGAACGAGGAATAATAGACCCTTTTTTTTTTCTCTTGCCATTCTGTCCAGTGATAGAACAAAAAATGAGAAACTATTTCTGTTTTTTTCCTTTTTCCGTTAAATCAAACAAAAATAAACAATTCTAATTCTATAAGGTTGAATAAAAAATAGATTAATCTTACTTTTTATATAATTGCTATGCTTAGTGTGTGACTCGTTAGTTTTTTCTTTAGAGTTGAAAGCTGGGCTAAAAAAAAAAAAGACTGACCCCCACTATGAACTTAATAACTATATAAAATAAAATAAGAAAATAAATGAAAAACTAATAACCAACTTATTGCTTCGTATTGTCGAGATCCCAAGAAACAGTCACTATATGACTGAATGACTGAATCAATCATATAGTTGTAACAACTGAAATTTTCATAAAAAACAAATCTGATTATGGATTTTGAAGAAAAAAAAAAGAAAGGGATGCGGATAAATGGAAAGGTGATAGAAAGAGAGAACAAAAATATCAATGATAGATGATTCCAATATGTATGGTCTATGAATCACCTCATAAAAGGCAGTGTGATAAAGCATTAATATTAATATATATAATAATACAAATAATAAAGAGCCCTGGGTTAATAGAAACTGAGGAGATTGACTCGGGAACAAATTTTGTTGGGAGCTCCGTTGCAGAGTTCAGGCCTAACCATTAATGGAGAAGCTATAGGAACGACGAAACCTGTGACTATATAAGATTATACTATTAAAATATAAATAAAATATAAAATAAAAAAGAATCCTAATGATTCATCGGGCGGGATGGCGGAACGAACCAAGAACAAATTGATTTACTCTGAGAGGTCATGGATTGATCCTACGAATGAAGCAGGAAAGAGTAAATATCCGCCCGCGAAACCCTTATTTATTTATTGTATTACAATACAATATTGTCTTGACTCGATAAGAGTAAAAAAAAAAATAGGGATTCATTATAAAAAATAAGCATTATCTTTATCTATAAATATACACATTTAGCCATATATGGAGCTTCCTATGTAATAAATGAAATATCAATAAATCCCATTACTTAGTTTAGTGTACTAATTTTGAAATAGATGTGTATCTGTATCGAATCTTTTCATTCGCGAGGAGCTGGATGAGAGGAAACTCTCATGTCCGGTTCTGTAGTAGAGGTGGGATTAAGAAAAAACCATCAACTATAACCCTAAAAGAACTAGATTTCGTAAGCACCATAGAGGAAGAATGAAGGGAATATCTTGTCGGGGCAATTCTATTTGTTTCGGCAGATACGCTCTTCAGGCACTTGAACCCGCTTGGATCACAGCTAGACAAATAGAAGCAGGGCGAAGAGCAATGACACGATATGCGCGTCGTGGTGGAAAAATATGGGTACGTATATTTCCAGACAAACCTGTTACAATAAGACCTACGGAAACACGTATGGGTTCTGGGAAAGGATCTCCCGAATATTGGGTATCCGTTGTTAAACCAGGCCGAATACTTTATGAAATGAGTGGAGTATCAGAAACTGTAGCCAGAGCAGCTATTGAGATAGCTGCGTGCAAAATGCCTATACGAACTCAATTTATTATTTCAGGATAGGGATATAGAACTAAAGATAAACAAAAAAAAGGGGTATTGAGGATGAAAAAACAACCGCGGGTTTATTTATTTCTAGACAAACACTATTTCTTTTTTTCCTCATTCTTTGCATTGAAATAACAGATTCAAATAAAAATGATATGATTCAACCTCAGACCCTTTTGAATGTAGCAGATAACAGCGGAGCTCGAGAATTGATGTGTATTCGAATCATAGGAGCTGGTAATCATCGATATGCTCATATTGGTGACGTTATTGTTGCTGTAATCAAAGAAGCAGTGCCCAATATGCCTCTAGAAAGATCAGAAGTAATTAGAGCTGTAATTGTACGTACATGTAAAGAACTCAAACGTGACAACGGTATGATAATACGATATGATGACAATGCTGCGGTTGTCATTGATCAAGAAGGAAATCCAAAAGGAACTCGAGTTTTTGGCGCGATTGCTCGGGAATTGAGACAGTTGAATTTTACTAAAATAGTTTCATTAGCTCCTGAAGTATTATAAATACTAGTAGATGAAACTATGATATAGTTATAGTAGGATATCTGAAATGGATTAAATTAGTAGATTGTGTTTCACGCATATACTTTGTAATAATTAATAATTGAAATTGAATAATTCAAAATAAAAAACATGTTGATTATATCAAAATTAAGAAGCACCAATAATTCGAATTCGTCATGGGCAGAGACGCTATTGCTGATATAATAACTTCTATAAGAAATGCTGACATGAGTAAAAATGGAACGGTTCGAATAGCATCCACTAATATCACCGAAAACATTGTTAAAATACTCCTACGAGAAGGTTTTATTGAAAACGTTCGGAAACATCAGGAAAGTAACAAAGATTTCTTGGTTTCAACCTTGCGCCATAGAAGGACTAGAAAAGGAATATATAGAACTATTTTAAAACGTATCAGTCGACCTGGTCTACGAATCTATTCCAACTATCAAAAAATTCCTAAGATTTTAGGTGGAATGGGAATTGTAATTCTTTCCACTTCTCGAGGCATAATGACAGATCGAGAAGCTAGACTAGAAAAAATTGGAGGAGAAATTTTGTGCTATATATGGTGATCTTCCTCCGGTATCCTAATTTGATCTCTAACTTCCTATTTGTGAAATAGAGAGGAAAAGTGAGTTATATAACTCTTCCTCCATTAGTTGATGATATTTCAAGGGGTTACCTGGATGAAAGAACAAAAATGGATTCATGAAGGTTTAATTACTGAATCACGTCCCAACGGTATGTTCCGGGTCCATTTAGATAATGAAGATCTAATTCTAGGTTATATTTCAGGGAGGATCCGACGCAGTTTGATACGGATACTGCTGGGAGATAGAGTAAAAATCGAAATAAGTCGGTATGATTCAACTAGAGGACATATAATTTATAGACTCCGCAACAAAGATTCGAGCGATTAGATGATTTTTGAAAACATTCCCTTGGTGAGAGATACAACTCGAAGCTAAAAAATAAAATACAAGAGACTTATTTTCTTCCAAGGAATAGATTCCAAATTAAGGTAAGGGGTAATAAATATGAAAATAAGAGCTTCCGTTCGTAAAATTTGTGAAAAATGTCGACTGATCCGTAGGCGCGGACGAATTATAGTGATTTGTTCCAATCCGAGACATAAACAGAGACAAGGATAATCTTTCTTTTATAAAATTTATCAAAGAAGGGCCATGTAAAAATAAAGGATCTGTTTTAACATGAAATGGATATTTCCGTATCTTTCTGTATATTTCTGATTCATATTTATGAGATGAAAAAATATGGCAAAACCTATACCAAAAATGGGTTCGCGTAGGAATGGACGTATTGGTTTACGTAAGAATGGACGTAGAATACCAAAAGGGGTTATTCATGTTCAAGCGAGTTTCAACAATACTATTGTAACTGTTACAGATGTACGAGGTCGGGTGGTTTCTTGGGCCTCCGCCGGTACTTCTGGATTCAAAGGCACAAGAAGAAAGACACCCTATGCTGCTCAAGCCGCCGCCTCAAATGCTATTCGTACTGTAGTTGCTCAGGGTATGCAACGAGCAGAAGTTATGATAAAGGGTCCTGGTCTCGGAAGAGACGCAGCATTAAGGGCCATTCGTAGAAGTGGTATACTATTAAGTTTCGTACGTGATGTAACACCTATGCCACATAATGGATGTCGACCTCCTAAAAAAAGACGTGTGTAAAAATAAGAATTAAACGGATTGCAAGAGAAATAAATGATTCAATGATCTGATCAAATAATAATATTTAGTATGGTTCGAGAGGAAATAGCAGGATCCACTCGAACACTACAGTGGAAATGTGTTGAATCAAGAGTAGACAGTAAGCGTCTTTATTATGGTCGTTTCATTCTGTCCCCGCTCATGAAAGGTCAAGCCGATACCATAGGTATTGCCATGCGAAGGGCTCTACTTGGAGAAATAGAAGGAACATGTATCACACGTGCAAAATCTGAGAGGGTGCCGCATGAATATTCTACGATAGTAGGTATTGAGGAATCGGTAC